ATAGCCTGTAGCAGAGTTGATTTACGGTATCCCCCCTCTCCTCTCTGAGAGTGCCAAAACCAAGAGCAATTGACCCACGGGCAAAGGCGTAGGAAGCACAGGTCAAAGAAGCAGCACTCGCCGCAGGAGATCGAACAGATCCGGTTGGTTGATTCAAGTCTAAGTAGCATCAAAAAAAGCGATATACAGGCGGTTTATCCCCATTGACCGAGTGAAGTAACAGCAGGCATGGCATCATAGGCAAAAATCAAAAAGGCCTTGAACATCTAGGCAAGGAGGCCTTGATTGACACGTACGTAGGTTCTGGTGGGCACATAGACATCTCACTCCGTGCCATGAACAGCGTTCAGAGTCGATTCTGTAACAGGAAAAGTGAAGACCGCTACTGCTCTACGCCTTACTAACAGCTATACCACACTAACTCCGTCTATTGCTCCTATAGGTTCTGCGGAATCGAAACTCCCTTTAGATAGAGAAGGCTAAGAAAAAGAAGACTTTCTCTCGCTCGTCCCTTCTAGCCAAGCCAAGAAGAATCGTTGAAGAATAAGAAGAATCCATTGTTGGAGTTGGAGGAATAAGCGCGATGCTAGAATGGCTATTTCTTTGAGGGCTAGTAGAAGGGCTTGATCCCTTTCGAGCTAACTTAACTGCCAACAAGAGAAAGAAAAACTAGCGACTCTCCCTCTCGACACGAGAAAGCTTGAGTTTTGTTCCTAGCTAAGATTCTAAGAGTGATTGATGTCATACCAGTAGCCCTTCTTCCAACAAAGGTTATTCTGCCTGCGGGTTTTGGAACAACTCCTTCTATAGCTGCTGATTCGTGATCTCGACAAATCTTTTTCGAAAAGGCTAGCAGCGGAGTCTGTAACAGCTTATGCTAGCACAACAGCCAAAGAGCTTCTTCCCAATTTAAAGAATATTCTGTGCATCCATGAATCCTTCCTTCCCATTTAAATTTCTACGGTATCGTATAATAGAAGAAATGCCACATTTGACCCATGGAAAGCAACTTCACTCCTGAGGGAAGGGGATTGGGGGACGGAAGTTACATATATAAAGAGTAGGCATCGAATACAAGCTGTTTTCAATTCAAGCCTAATGCCGCATCAGGAATAGAATCGGCTGTGAAAGAAGGGCCAGCGAAACCGGCGGCAGGAGCTAGAGCCCAAAACGGGCATTTAGGTTCTGTTTGGGGAGTCGAAGTTTCAGTTTCAAACTAAGAGGCCGAAACTGGGTCTTTATATTGCCCAACGGGCTGAAAAGAAAAAGAGAAGAAAGCCTTTTTGTGCTTCGAGAAAGAGATCGGATTAGTGGGATTCCTTACGTTTTCAATTTATTACTTATTATTATCCCAGCTTTCCAGGGACTGAGGGCACTACTAGTACTAGGAGTAGGGTTTACCTAACTAAGCATCTAATGTTTTATCCGCTCGCTCTTGGTCGTTTAGTAAAGGCATAGGCCATTAGGATTAGGGGCTAGTCTTTTCTGTTGATTTAGCTGTTCACACGAATTGCTCAAGAAGCTGTGATCACTCTACGACTTTCTGTTCAGCACGCTAGCTTAGTTTATGGCCGGCTAACTGCCTTACTTCCGAACTCGCTTTGGGGCACAGAAGCGAGGCAACTCTCCTAAATAGGAGAAAAATTAGAAAGGAAACTAGCTGTCAACTTGAACCAGGCTTTTATACCATATTTGCTTTCTGGCTTGAGACAACATCCGTACCCGCAAAAGGAACGATTCCTTCCTCTCTCACGTCACCTGAACCTATAGATTCTGGATATAAAGCAGATCAGATGGTGGTCGCATCTCCCCTCAATTTCATCTTCCTTCGGTGAGGGGCAAGGTTGAGCTCTAGTTTTTGCCAGCAGGAAAGTTAGTGATAGCAGGTTCTTTTTAAGGGCAAATATCCCAACTCTACTATTATTCTACTCTAAGAGTTTCACCCTTTCATGCATTCTTAGGCTTTGCCAGTCCTTCCTAAGCGCTTTAGGCAGTTACCAGGCCAATGTAAGTTGGAAGATCCAGTTTCAGTGTTAAGGATTGCAAAGACTATAAAAGTCTAGATATTAGAATTAGGGATTAGAAGGCCGATAAGAGCTTTTAAAGCAGCTTTTTTACGATATTGGGCAGATTGCCAAGACCCCTTATTATAACGTAGTTGAGGATTTGTGCCACCCCACTTCGGAAAGTGAAACGAAGGAAAAGCCTTACTAGGTCAATCATGTTCTATTCTTTATATTGCTAGGATGCCGATGGCAAAGAAATTCCAATCAACGGGATGCAAGGAAGGAAGAGGCATATGCCAAAAGAGGTTTCACGAATGAATGCACTGTTGGGAGTTAGGGAAACCCCTTTTTAGGACAAATAAGCAGCTTGCCTTAGTTTGCTAGAATAGACTGAAATGGGGAATTACGCCCAAAACACGGTGTTTTCTCAACTTGTTCATCAAGATCCTGAGTGAATGGGATGCTAGCCGCGTATATGCTTAAGAAAGGGCTGATGCTATTGTTGATTCCAATCTCCATACCATTAATGAAGCCCTTTAAGGGAAATAAGAAGAGGACAAATAAAGAGAAAGATCGCCGCCCTTTTTCCTATATTCTATATTAGAGAAAAGGGGCTTTTTCCTACGCATCGGATGCCATGTGTGAAGCATCTATCTCTCTCACCTTCGTGACCCCCTGACGGAGGAAAGACTGAAACTGATGTCATGGTTAGCAATCAAATCTGGAATCTCCGACAAAGCATCTGTGAATAAGGCAGATCGGACAATTGTGTAGATGAGAGAGTGGGACGGACCTTGCTCTAATCTAAGGGTCGAAAAAAGACCTGGTTGCTTTCTTTCCTAGGAAAGACAAGATCTACGGTCACACTTCAATGAGTGAGCCTCAACCTAGACATCGAACTCCTAGCTCTTGAGCTTATTTACTGTTGAAAAGGGTACAGTCCGTAGCTTGGCCTTTTTCGCTTTCTTTTATGACATTCCCCTTTCTCTTCGCTAACCACTTGCCTTGCCTGTTCTCACGATTCGACTTAAGTACTCTACTCTAAAGCAAGCCCTCGAATGATCTACTCATCACTTTCGAAACGAAAATGGAATTCCAAAACAAAAGGAAGGAAGACGCCCACTACTTATACTTATATATATTTATTATTTAATAATAAATTTCCAGCCAGTCGGTTCTCTAAAGGCTTGGCTTGGGAGCGCCTTACGTCCTGCACTTGAGCAGAAGGGCAATTACAGAAAGACCATGCCCTAGAATAGATTACTATCTCTGAGGGAAAGAATCACTCTCTCTGAGCTAAGGCGGGATGGATTGCAGCTAGATTCTATACCAACGAATTCAATAGCAGCATTCCATGCCCACCCCCCTCCACTCGTTCCCTTGGTCCAGTGATGAACAACTTCTCTTTCAAATTTTGATTTCTCTGTGAAAGTCGTTTAGGCGCAATACAATAAGGGAATGCATTCTTCCAGGCAGAAGCCCATTCCTTGTGAGAAAGTAACCAATAGATTAGGATTTCCAAGATCTTAATAAAGGATCTTCCAGAGGTTCCACTCGAGAGGTCAAGGGATAGGCTTGATGCCAGATCCGCTTTTAGGGTTGACTCCGCATAAGAAGAAGTAAGTAGTTTGACTAGCTGTTCTCTCTTTCCTGTTCTCCTCCCTCCCATTACTGGAACCGACGAAAGGCGAAAGTCTGATTACTTGTTATTCAAGTAGCAAGGCTTGGTCTTCTGTGAGTGAAAGAACCCGGCACAATCTCCTTAGCAAGGGATGGGTTGCCTTCTTCAGATTGAAGTTCTCTCTGGGAATCATAGCCCTACTTACTAGTTAATCATATCCCTCAGCTCTCACTCGAAAGGGTTCAAAACTCCTTCTTTTACTACAACGTATTCTCATGCAAAAACGTATTCGTTGCTAAGTTTAAATCAAATAAGTTAGTTATAAATCATCCCAGTTCACGTTTTCATTCTAAGCACGAGAAAGGAAAGGGAAAGCTCTTCAAGTGGATTACTGGTGACACCTCTACCGGCCTGCCTTCCCCCATTGCTTCCTTTGTCACAAGTTCTACGGAATCATCAGAACTTAGACACGAAATCCATATACTCTCACTAGGTGAGTCTGAGTTCCTTTGCTCTTTCTTTGGTTTTTGCCCCCTGCCTATTTTCTTCGGATCGTTCTGACGATGCTTATTCTTTTCTTTTTGATATAACCTCGTCTCAAGGGCCGCCTGCATAGCAATCAATCGTCGTTGGCGCTTACTACTCCTTCGGCTAACACGAATGCTTCATTCTCCTTGAATATATTTTGAAAAAGATTTAGAGATTTTTTTTCTTCTGAAATTTATATCTTCCGGTGCTAAAACTATTATAATAGGCTATGCTTGGCGAGATCTCAGCTATCAGACAAAGAATATCTCCAACTATTACAACTACCGGATTTGAGGTGACCACAGATTGCTTAGGAGGGTCTATTTCAATGACACCATCATTTAATAACTTTTGGATCTGATCTTTATCTTTAAGAACCCAACAATCGTCTATCGGATGACTATTAACCCGATGGAATTAGCAGTCTTTGGGATTCTCCTACTCGTCCCACCTCATCTGGTTTCCTAGGTTCGGGAAGCTCGATCAACCCTTGCTCTAGCTAATGAATCCCTCACTTTTTCTCGAAATAGATCTTGTTACTTGGAACAAGGCGGAATGATACCCGGGGCCCTCTCTGGTTCACTTCATATATCCCGCTCGTTGACTGACTCGCTTAGCCATCACTCCACCTGCCCGAACACTCGCTCTAGTAATGAGGGAAAGAGGTTAAAGAGAGAAAGATGATTGAATCTCCATGTCGTGCCCACCGTTAGGGTGCCCTAAACTCTCGCGTTTTGATTTACAGGAGGTAAAAAAAGAGAAGTTTCGACTTGTTCATCCAAGGCATTTGTGGTACCACTACGAAGCCAATCTTGCCAAGTCTTTCACACTGGGATTTTCACTGAACGAAGTCTCACAGCTTGGTATTTCGACTCTAAAGTCTCCGCTAAACGGAATAGCAAAAGCAAAAGATTGATGATTTCAGTTTCACAGCTTGACATTCCACATTCCTTTGTCATTCACTGCTGAGAGTAAGACCCCCATAGTACTACCCGTTAGTTGTGATCAGATCTAGTCGGCATCAAACTAATCTATGAGAAAGATTATCAATGACCAGACATTCGGAACATAGCTAAGATGCTGGGTGCGAAAAGGTGCTGTTTAAGAGTCTCTCTGAACAGGGTCAGGGCTAAAGCTTATATGAACTCAACGACTTTATCAACTATATCAGAACACATCCATCCTCCCCGTGCCTTCTTTTTTATTTTTAGGATCCGAAGACCAATCAAATTCTTCTGCTTTCTAAAAGCACGGGCTCACTTTATCAAATTTCGGTTTTTCTTATTCACATCCTCCGGTTGCTCTCTTTGGCGCTGCCACCACCAAAGCCTCTCTTTGGCATGGTCATTTAGGTGTCCGTGCTCTCCAGTCCTGGCATAATAAATAGTACATTAGGTTGCAAAATCAAGTTCAAAATGTTTGTCCAGATTGTAAAGTTGGGTAAATCTCATGGATTAGCCTTTGAGTCTGTTAGTCGTCGTAGTTCTAGGCCTTTATTTTGATTTTGAATTAACTCTTCTGTATGGACATCTCCCCTTGTATCCAAGGGTTTCAAATATTTTGTATTTTTGTCGATGATTTTTCTCGTTTTAGTTGGATATTTCCCATGCGCAATAAATATAAGGTATTGCACCAGTCTTATTAGACCCTGCAGCACACTCTGACTACTCTTACTCTCAAGGGGTGTTGAGATAGAAGGCAAAGTTCTAAATTGGGCAAACCACTGATCTCAGGAAGCTCAGCTTCAGCCTATGCATGCTTCAGCTTTTTTGGGGTCCCTCTGGCAACCTACGGACCTACCAAAGAGTCAAAGAAGTGTTTTACTGGCCTTTTCTACAACAGAAGGTGAACAAAGATGCAATCTTTTGATGTATTAAAGCAAAACAAAACTGAAAATGTATCATACCCTGGCTTCTTACAACCAATACCCATTCTTGCCCATTACCCTATTGGTAGTACGGGGAGGATTTGTGATGGGTGATCAGATACCATCTGCGCAGTTCTTTAACTTGTTTATTCAACAAAAGGGTGTTCCCTTGTCATACAATATATAACTTTAGGAAGACTAAAACGAGAAATTCTATTTTCCTTTATTCAGTTTGCAAGAGATGACGCAGTGGCTTTCTTGAGGAAGTCCACCCTTTCCAAGTCGAGTAGTAGGACTGGTGAACCAAGAAAGCAAACTACATCGAGGAGAAGCCGAGAATCGTCTTCTTTATATTTAGACTTTCTATTTAATTATGTAAAAGTCAAGTTTTCGATTTCAAAGCCGCCCAACTACCTTGGACTAGCGCAATTGGTATATCGGTCTATCGCTTGCCTCAGCCTCAAGGTATGGACTGGAGTAAGAATTCCTTCTTTTTTCTATATGGGTTCTATTAGAGAATATTAGATAAAGAAAGGGCCTTTTTCCTTATTAAGAAAAAAACATTAAATAAGAAAAATAAAAAAATAAGATAGATAGGCCGGTCAAAGAAATGCGAATTCTTAGCAATAGGCCCTGAAGGAATTTCCTCGATTTACTTTAAACAGTATATCTACCATCGATTGACTTCGTCCTGCAGGCATCTTCAAACGCGATCGATTCTTTAATCAAGTCGGGCTGTTCTCACTCTTCCTAGGTTTATTCTCGAGGCGAGGTCAATGAAGATGGAAAGATAGTGAAGTAACCCTAAGGTTCGGTTCGGTGTAGAGATAAAGGACAGTAGGCCATCACTGGCTCTTCCCCTCGGATTCTTTCCTTCGTCTTCACTTTCAACCTAAACCTATAGGTCGTTCTCTCATTTCTTTTTTACACGATTTTACGGCCAATTTACAAATAATTATTATTGTATTCCACCTGGTTACCTAAGACTTGAAGGTCCTATTCTGTGACACTTCCTTTTGAGTTTCCAAAGCTAATTTTCTGTTGAAGTTACTTTAAATAGGATTCCGCTTTATTTAAGCACTGGGTAGATCGGAACCATTAAGCGAGGTGCCCATAAACACGAATAGGCCTGTCCTTCCCCCGGGTGAAAGAGGAAGCCTATCGAAAGGTGGATTATGGCAATTGCTTTCTGTATATTCATCGCCTTGAGGCCTGGTCTTTATTTCCCTGAGCTACTCTTAAAGAAAAGAAGAAAGGATCGAAGACTAGAGGCCCGCGGGAAGGCTTGACCTGATAGAAGGAAGTAATGGAAGGACAGATGGAGAGAGTAAGAAAACAACTAAAGGAAAAGCGGATGGCCACTCATCCGAATAAGACGATAGGAAAAGACGAAGAGACCCCTCACTTTAACTTCCCGACTAAAAAGGGGATGGAAATAGACCTGAAAGACTGGCTTCGAAAGCTAATCGAAAGCATTGCACCTCACTAAAAAAGGCTACTACGGGAATTAGGCAAAGCCCTAGATCTGACCTCCCCTTTATCAGTCTTAGGCGAGCTTTTTCCCGCATGAGGTAAATTGTCCTCCAATTTCTCTATCATTTATTGATTCGGTTGATTTCCCGGTGGGGATTCGTCCGATATCGATATCTTTGATAAATAAAGAGTATAACGGCTATCTTACTCTTTCCCAGATCCTATGGTCCTAGGTCCGAACCAGACGCACCCACCATTCAACCTCATCATCATAAGCTCGGATAACGCTCCATGTACATCCTTGGGAGATATGTTTTTAGCGGAAGCTGCTTTCCCCGGATGCGGAATTGAAAGAACCATGACTTTTTTCCTCCTCATCAACTCTCTGTTGGGCGGATTCTTCGGATAAACCTCCTTCATTCTACCTTTAGCTTGGTTCTTTTATTTACCTTGGGTAGCTTCCTATTCAGCCAGTATGCCTCTTTTCACACCTTCCTTTCCTGCTATCATTCCTGGCAGGAAAACTGGTTATTCTCGAGCAGCAAGAGGACATTCTCGCACAGTCACTTTTTGATTCGATGCTCTCCTTGGCCTTGCCTTTTCTCATGTATTCTATTCGCCTATACGAGGGAAGCCAGGGAGCAGCACTAGTCTTTCTTGGTGTGATCGTATCAGCTGTGATGTTATCAATTTCATCAGCAGCACATGAATGCACAGAGAAGGCCCTCGCTCGGGTTCTTTGACATCGACTCGGTTGCTAGGAAGAATGAGGGCTTAGAGACAATAGAACTAGTGGAACTTTCCCTCTAGCGTACCGAACTTGTGAAAAGCATGATTTCATTTAGGATATGCACGGATAGAAGTAGCTGCTTAGGTTGCATATATAAGAATATAAATCAGATCAGAGCCTGGCCACTCCACTTAAGGTCACCCTCGAGAACAGGATTTTGAAGATAAGAGCTGAAAAACTTCTTTTTATCACATCTCGATCTCTCTCAATGGAAGCTATCTTGCTCAGTTTAGGGCGTAGGTAGGGGGTCGGAATGATTTTCCTGATGTTACTGGTGTTGTTGATTTTTCTTTCGCTAGAGTGTGAATCATACGCCGGGTGTAATTAGATATATATCACTACGCAAAAAACTTTTGGTTAGAATTTATCCTCTCTTTCAAGTGAAATGCTACTTTCATTCTTTGGGCAGTAGAGATGATGAAAGACCAGATGATTCGACAACATCTGAATATCCAACTGATGAATCAGCCGCTGAATCAACAGAATAATCCGCATCCAAAGAAAGATCCGAAGAAAGAGAATCTAGGGCATCAACCGGTCCTGGAGAAGAAGCTCTACCGCGAAGAGAGCATAGATAGTAATTTGAATTCTTTTTCAAGAAATTCAACAAGGACTCTTCCCTTGATCCTAGGCTTGCTTTAGAGGAAAAGGAATCAATCAAAAAACGAATCAGCTAAAACAGATTCAGCATCTGAAGAAGCAGCTGCCACTAGAGAAAGAAAAGTATCAGCTAAAGTCGAATCCGAAGACACAGAAGAGGTTTTTTCCTTTCGATTTCCCAATGCCAAACAGCCGTATAGAACGAAAATAGGTTGGGGAGACGGGGACCCATACTCAAATTCCGAGGCAAGCCTAACCTGATTTGATGAAGAACAAAGGCCTGAAACGAAGCCAAAAAGCGTCTTTCTTACTCGGTAGTCAATGTTGCCATTCTCACTGGGGTATCATAAATAAGTGAAAGGGAAAGGATAGAGTAAAACTTCGGGGAACGAAGCGAGGAGGCCATCCATATGGCATCCGAAGCGGAGGAAAAGCGCCCCTTTAGTTTAGATAATATAGGAAAGGTCCTCTCAATGCTCTAACGCCCACCGAGTCAGAAGATATTGAAGCATAGCGCTTTGAATATGATACATAGAGATTGATTCAATAGAATAGGGGACTCCCTAAATGAAGTGGTGTCTGGACTAGAATGCCTTTCATTTTATTTAAAGAAAGCGGATTCGAGCTCGCCCCGCTCTAACGGCTTTTCCGAAGGGCTGCTTCCTACTTATCTTAGGGATCATAGAAATGATTACCTTGTTCGTGGCAATCAATGTCGCTAAAAGTGGAACGTAAGGGCTGCTGTGTAGAATAGGAGCGATAGGCCCTACTGGACGTGGAAATGACGGAATCGTCCACTCCATAATTTCGTAGGAAAAGGTTGATCCATAGCAATCAGCGATGTCCCGATCATAGCGTAAGCTGAAAGTCTGTTAGGAGGGCGCGGCGGATCATTCTTATTCATATATGAAGCTTGGCACCTTCTCTTAGAGCCAATCCCTCTCTTTCTGTTAGATCTCCGGACTGGGACAAAAAAAAGATCGGAAAATAGAACATGTTCTACCCTTTCCTTCGATTGCTTTTTGGCCTGGAGACTTCTCCCCCAATGCCGCTACGCCCCTAAGCTAATAAGATCTTTTGTCGATACTTGATCACCTGAAAGGGAAAGGAGGATCTATCTCTTTAAAGTAGGGGAATCGATTCAAGAGATCGTAAAGTAAAGCAAGAGCTGCTTCATCTAATAGTTAAGTTCTTAGGCTGACATAAAGAGACGAGAGTAAACCATTTCGCATAGCCGGGCTCTTGCTCATTCTTTCTTTCGTGGGCATGTGCTAAAGGAAGCGTAGAAGTAGGAGTAGGAGTAGCAGGCACTGGTCTTGACCCTTACCCCTTCAGGGGATCTAAGACCCTTAGGCCAATTAGACTGAATTAGTGGTAGTAGTATTCCTTTACTGATTACTTATTTTCTGTCATGAATAGGAAGTGAGATGATGACAATGCGGCTGAGACAAATCCATATTAAGAACCTTTTTCTATAATAGAATTTGATCCAGACCCGAAAATGAAGACCTCAGAAATTAAATTAGATGCCGATTTACTTTCATTCCAGTAGTACCCGTTGCTTGTTTTTTTGGGTAGGTTGGAGTGCTTTAATCAGACTTGACCGAGTAGATCATGTTGAGATCTTCACCATGAATGATCCTCCGGGCGAAGCATCTCATGGCACACCATTGATCAATAAAAAAGTATAAATAGAATAAACGGCCCCATTCCTATCAGCGTGAAATGACATTCAATCAGTCCTCTCCTCCGCTCTCTCTGCCCCTGGCTTCTACTTACTTTCACATACCTTCTGGCCTCAGTCGTTGACTTTGCCCCTTCCGCTCCTCCATTTAACAAGCAATTTAGTGGTTGTTCGCTCCTAAACGAAGCTTTTGGGACTGCGGCTTTGATAGCGCTTTGTCAATGAGAGATATCATATCGTGGTAGAGCCCCTCTCCGTGTTTTGAAAAATCCCTTTAGGGTGTCATCTACTGGCTGACTGCACACTGCCTTCTGCCTTACTATGGCTTTTAGAAATCCCTCTTTTTCTCACTCTATAGAAAGAACATCCCATACCATACATACTTGCTTGCCCTAATCGAATGTTATCCTTTCCTCCTTCCCCTGAAGGAAGGAATTTCATAGAATGCCGTCTTTTCCAACTCCCTTTCTTCCCGTCTCAGTCATCTCTCTTACCTGAACATAGAATATAAGGGAAGAACTCCTATCATCGTTCAATAGCTTTGATAAGAGACAGAGAACAAGAAAAGGGGTTAGTGAGAACAGTCTCTTAGGAGTTCTTCCCCCCTTATGAGCCCGAAAGCCATATGAACGAAAGCAAGCAAAAAAGGAAACCAGACAAAAGGGTATCACTCTAGAATAAAAGATTTCCCAGGCAATCGAAATTCTAAAATCCCTGGATGTTGGGAAAGAGCAGACTTTCTTCCTTTCGAGGCATACTACTATCTCAGTTTCTCTCATTTTACGGTCAGATCGATCCCTTATCTTATGGAATTGAAGGAAATTCTTCTCGGAGTGGGCCCTTCTCTTTATCGATGAATAAGGGAGAGGGTTCGACTAATTGATCAGGAATTCTAGATATTTTTTGTGGCTTGCTGGATCAGAGATAGGGTTAAGGCTATAACAAAATCAATTGAAAAAACAGAGTGATACGCAACTTTCCAATCAAGGAGGATGGACAATTTCAATGGAAAATCCCCCGGACATTTTTTTAATCTGAATCGAAAAGTAAGGGTTTAGGCGACTCGTCAATCAAGAATAAGGGATTTACCGCTATTGATATCCCAGGCTGCCTCCCTCCACTCTGCCCACTCGCTCCTTGTTCTTTTTGGTCACTTTGACATAGTGCTGGACGTAAACAGTCTTTGCTTAGCCTTCAATTCCTCAAGCTCAGGCTGGACCGAAGATTCATTTGAAGTCGGCGTCCTTCTAGAACCTTTCCCCCAAGACCAAGCAATGGACGATCTTGCTACTTGTCGAACCCAAAGCGCAGCCATAGAACTAGAACTCTTTTCCCGGATACAGAGTCTTGAGTCGGAGATGGCTTATGGGCTTCCGCCTCAGCTCAACCCCGGCGAGTATGAGCAATTGGTCAGGGAAAATATTAATACTTCAATCAATCCAAGGCACTATCATTCATCCCTAAGTAGAGAGATTTTTAGTCGCATTATGTGTACTTCGAAAATCTCTCTACAACATTCCTTATTTGATCTAATGATCAATGAACAAAGCATTAGTGACATCCTTTCTATTTCCCCCTATAAAGATATTCGGAAGGGGGCCTTTGATTTCCTCGAGCATGAAATCTCATCTATTGAGAGAATGCGGCATGGCTTTCTCCGAGAAATTTTTATAGAGGCACTGCTTATGTACGCGACCTGCAACTGAATGGGGCGAACTCGTTTGTCTACCGGCGATTTCGACGATGCCTCATTTCGACAAAATCTATTAAACCCACCTACCTATTTTAAGTATTTTTTGTTTGTTTTTTGCAAGGAAGGGTAAATACAGTATATTAGTTTTCATGACCCGGCGTTAGGTGTTCGAACTAGTCATTAATGGTCGGCTTAATTGGTATCCTTTCGGTATGTGTTGCGAACACTTTCATTTTTA